GTGAACGTCTTTCTTCGTAGCAGGGTCGGGGGAAAGAATGGGAAAGACGATTTCACTATATTTCTGACCGGGAACAGGACCTATCACAATAATATTTCTTTTATTGGGACGATAACTCTGAAAAGACAGATTTCCTATCTTTTCTTTCAACTCGGGAGAAATACGATCAGGGGGGGCTAATTCGAATCCGTCGGGTAAAATGAGAACAGCCCCTACATTCAAAGCCCCCTTTTTACCATTAGCAAGAACTTGTTTCAGTTGCTTATCATAAGGGATTCGAACAACTGCTTCAAATACAGTATCAGGAAGCACAGCTTGCGGAACTTCAATATCCACGGGTTTATTAGCTAAATGGCAATTGGCACATACAATTCGTCCCGTTGCTTCTCGCGGGTTTTCATAACCCTGCTGCGCAAAAATGGGATATGCATTTGAAATAGATGCCCGAGTTATTACATATATCATGATCGATACAGAAATGGATCGAGTCATCTCTTCCTTTACCCAAGAAAAAGTATTTTTATTTTGCATGTCCAATCATTGATCCCGGAATTTCTACAATAAATTAGATAGGTAGCTAGTATAGTTCCCTATATACGAGTCTGCCATTGTACTGGAATAATTGTACTGGAATATAGGACGAATACCTTGAACAGATAGAAGTATAAAGAATTAAGTAAAATTTAAAATGCTTTCTTTATACACGAAGAAAGATTCTGATTTGATTGATATAATGAGATCAAATGAGTTCTTTATTCATTGATTGAATGATAAATTACTACAAGCGAAGGAGATACACGATTTAAATAATGGAAGATCCAATATTTCACAATTGTATCTAGAATAACTGGAAAAGTGGAAACAAGACCAGATATAATTTGATCGTTATGATCTAATCCAAAATCGTTGTAGACCGAACCAATCATTAGTTCCCAACCATGGGTCGAGTGAAATCCGATCCATAAATCAGTAACTAAAAGAATCGAAAAAGCTTTTATTGTGTCACTTAAGTTATAGAGGAATTCCTGAACCCAAGAATTAAGAATGATGAGTTCTTCATTACTCAGAATAAAATAACCACTTAGAATAGCGAAACAGATTATATTTGTCGAGAAATGCAAAATGATATGGAGATCATATTCATTGTGTGCTTTGACCAATTGTATCGTTTCCTTGTGTATTCCTATATGAAGTTTTTGTATATGTGTTTCCGGGTACTCCTTTATCATTTCATCCAATAGGAATAGTTCTTCTAATTCTATGAATCTTTCTAGAACGTTTTTCTCTTGAATATGATTCAAAAAAGTTTCGGATTGCCTGGTATTCCACCAATTAGTAACCCAAGGTTCCAGACATTTATTAAATGAGAAAGAGACCCACCAGGGCAAAAATACTATAGATGCGAGATATGGGAGGGAGGCCGATGCTTTCTTTTTTTTCATTTTTATTTGTGAATTGAATTGTTAATGAACCTGCTTCATTCGTCGACTCTATCTGATCTGATATTTCTCTGAAGCACGAGTTGTATAACAAGGTATTGACCTATGGATCTATTCCTTTCCTATTTTTGTGTAATCATTTTCTTTTTTTGGATTTAGAAGGAATATAGAAATAGAATAAGAGTCCTTTTCGGATGAAAATGAGAAAAAAAGAAATAAATATTATTCCAGATATCTCAATTGGGCAAATTGGAACCAATTTCATTTTCATTTGTTCCTTTCGATGAATACTCGAAAACCCACTTGAAGTAACGAATCGAGTTTCGAGACGAAAAAACTCCCCCTGGATCAATTAATTCTTTCGAAATGTTTCACCGTCTAACCAGAAAAGGGTATCAATTCAAAATCTTGGACCTAAAAAGATGAATTCTGTATTACGAAATACATGTTCGGATAGGTTTGATGAATTTATATCTATACTTATTTTATTAGATTAGTTAGTTAGATTAGACTTTTTCTAGTATAAAAGAATGAAGAAACTTCAGTTGTATTAAAAGGGGAATTAGCAAGTTCCTTCCCCCATCTTGATAAAATATTTATTCTTCAATTTATTCTTCACTTCAGTTCGTTTCAAAATACTTCAATTGGTACGCGCAAGAAATAGGCCAATTCGGCAGCTTTTTGTTCAATTTCTCGTGGAGTCAAATTCTCATCAGTACGAGTCAAGGGAATGGCTCCTTGGCCTCTGATGTCCATATAAAGGACACGACGAGGATAAAGACCCTCTTTAACCTCCATTCTGATTGATTGGATATCTCTCATAAGGAAGCGAAGGAAGATGCGACGATTTATTCCAGGAAATCCCCAACGAAAAATACACACTATTCCTTCTTTTCTATCGAATCGGTCATAACCGCTACCTACATTCCACGAAATTGTGCACCACAAATAGGAGCTAATGAATAGACCCGCGATCCCATAGAAAGACATCACGATCCCTTGTGGAAAAAAAAGGATTTGCTGAGATGGAAATACGGATATCAAATTCCTACCAAGATAACTGGAAGTTCCAACCACTAAGAATCCTAGTGAACCTAAAAAAAGGATACAGGCCCAGCAAAAATTACTCGTTTTTCGAGACCCCGTTATAAGTTCTATCCATATATGTTCTGATCGCCAATTCATACTATACTAGATCCAGTTGCATTCGATTGAAATTGAGCGAATAACCCAAATTAATTTGACTTTACCTTTCTTGACCCCGAAGTAACTTTCATCAACTAGCACTATTCTGATGTGAAACATTAGGAGTAATTGGTTAGATACATTGACTTTCTATTTTAAATATTCGCTAATCCATTTTGAACCAGCTAGATCCACATATACATGCATTTATGCAGATATCATGTATCCGCATAACAGTTCTTTCATTTGTGTGTTCGGAAAGAGCCACATATCATACCATATTACACGAAATAAATATCTGTATTATCATCCAGTGTTGAAATCAATTGATAAGATTCGGTCCCATTGGGTCTAGACAATCTTATTTTTTTGGACATGAAGAAATAAAGAAACCATTGCAATTGCCGGAAATACTAGGCCCACTAAAGGCACAAAAATAGAGGGTAAGTTGAGATCTGTCATAGAATAGGTGCCTCGATTTAATATTTCTATCTGTTTTAATATTTCTATCTATTAGAAAGATATCTTCTTATGATATATCTATTACTATTATAATTATAAGTAATATCAAGCTATTATTATATTATAAATAATATTATTTATAAGTAATTAAGTAATATCAACTATAATTCTATATAATTAGATAGAAACTATATATTCTATATTCTAAAATATTCTAAAAAAATTATTATATATATATATTATAAAATAAATAAAAAAAGAATAAAATATAAAATAATAAAATAATTATCCGAAACCTCTGTCTCTTACTACAAGGAGAACTTATGTCACCAAAGAAAACACCATTCTTCTTATTTTTTTGATTACGATGAATTATTGTTCGCTACAAATAAAATAACTGAATCTAGTGCTATACTTTAATTTTTTGAACTTGGATTCAGGGGAAAGAAACCGTGGAGCTGAAATAACTCACCCAAAACACCTTTTAAAAGATTACGTGGTACTATTGGGTCGAATAAACCTTTATGGAATAAATGCTCAGACGCTTGTGAACCATCAGGTATTATCTTATTCAATGTTTGTTCAATTACTCTTTTACCCGCAAATGCAATGTAGGCATTAGGTTCAGCAATAATGATATCTCCCAACATACCAAAACTGGCTGTTACTCCACCGGTTGTAGGAGATGTAAGAATTGATACATAGAATAACTTTTTATCTGATTGATAATTATATGAAGCAGAAGATATTTTAGCCATTTGCATCAAGCTCAAACTTCCTTCTTGCATGCGTGCTCCTCCAGAAGCACACACAATAACGACAGGTAGAGATCGATTAGTAGCATACTCGACCAAACGAGTAATTTTCTCGCCTACTACGGATCCCATACTACCCCCCATAAACTGAAAATCCATAACGCCAATTGCTACGGGAATACCATTTAGTTGACCTATGCCTGTTTGAACAGCTTCAGTTAAACCTGTCTTTCTTTGATAAGAATCGATACGATTTCTATAAGGTTCCTCTTCTGAATGAAATGCAATGGGGTCCATAGATACCATATCTTCATCCACAGGATCCCAAGTTCCGGGATCAATCGAAAGTTCAATTCTATCTGAACTACTCATTTTCAAATGATATCCACACTGTTCACAAATATTCATTTTTGACCTAAAAATTTTTCTATAATTTAATCCATAACAATTTTCGCATTGAACCCATAAATGTCTGTATTTTTTCTTTATATTGAAATTTTTCCTAGTTCTTATACTAGAACTACCTCTTATACTAGAACTACCACTCTCACTACCATTTATATTTTCAGTACAAATGAAATTATAAATGTAACTGTCACTGTAATTGTTGGTACTACCCGAAATAGAACGATTAATACTGACTTCAAAACGAAGATAACTATCAATGCAACTATTAATGCGATTATTCCAACTAGATTGAGTATCATACCTGTAATGATAATAGTAGTGATTCTTTTTCTTAGACCCCCTATTCAAATAACTAGAAAGTTTTTTTTCTAGTTCACTCAGAAAAGAACTATCATTGTAAACCTCAAAAATCTTATTTTCAATATCAAAATATACAGAGTAACTGTCACCATTACTATCCCTAACTAAAAAAGTGTCATCAGAGATCAAACTCCAAATATCCCTGATATCAAATAAATAATCAACATTAGTGAAACTATAATTACCACTATGATTCCAACTAGGAACTTTTTTCCCCGTATCGTTTAGAATAGGTTGTTCACTTCTACTGGTATGTCCAATACCATCAAGACTATCCATTGATTTACTTAGCCCACACCTATGCTCTAACTTCTCGTTAGACAACATCGAATTGAACCGCCATTTTCCCATAGAGTCTTCCTACCCCCTATTTGATGAAAATACAATAAAT